GATTCCTTTTACTGGCACCTGACAGAGTTAGAGTTGGAAGCTCGTATAGAAATTTATAATTTTTGTATTTGGAAGGGTGGACGATACCCTTTCAACATTTTTTAATTTCAAAGGGGCATTCTCAATCGTGGAAAAGTTTAATAAATAGGAAAAGCCGGCTATCGGAATCGAACCGATGACCATCGCATTACAAAAGCGATGCTCTAACCTCTGAGCTAAGCGGGCTCACATAACATGCATTTTCTATGCATAGGAATTCAATAAAATATCAATGATAAAAGAATAGAATATCAAATTTTAACTCAAATTTCACTAACTAAAAATCAAATCAATTTTGAATATTTATAGAACATAACAATTAATAGAATGATCAAAAATTTAGAAGTTGAATTTCTTTATCACGAATAAATATCTAGTATTATCAATATTTATCACTATTAAATTAGTTCTATTTTTAGATATTCAGAAAGAAAAAAAAGGATATATTAGATATATTATTAGATATGATAGTCTGAGATAGCTAAATTACTTCCATTTTTCATTTTTGAATTCAAATGACATTTTATAACATTTGCAATTTAGTACACTTTCATTTTCTAGAGATTATTTTGAAAAATTTATATATATATTATTTCTATTTGATTCTATATTATCTAGGAATGATTCGTTCTAGCTAATGAGACATTCTTCCGCTTTCATTCATAAGGATATAAGTAGTAAATGCGGAAATTACGACGACAAAAAAATCGACCGTTCAAGTATGCAAAAGGTTCCGGGAAGAGTGGCAGATAAATATATATATATCTTATATATATCAATCTATATTGAATTGTGTATACAGAAACGATAAAATCTTATTTAGTCTTAGTTGGACCAAACCGAATAAGGGTTTCCTAGCGAGGATTGGTAAGAAATCAAAGAGAAGAAAACACTTTTTCGAGATAGGAATCCGTATCTAATCAATTCAGGATCTAATTAACTCAAGGGTTCCAGTAGAAATAAAAGAAAAGGCGGAGCGACCTCACAATAAACTACTAATCTAAAAACAAAGGAAAAGGAGGGGGATATGGCGAAATTGGTAGACGCTACGGACTTAATTGGATTGAGCCTTGGTATGGAAACCTACTAAGTGCTAATTTTCAAATTCAGAGAAACCCTGGAATTAATAAAAGGGGCAATCCTGAGCCAAATCCTATTCAAAAAAAAGGATAGGTGCAGAGACTCAACGGAAGCTGTTCTAACAAATGGAGTTGATTGCGTTGGTAAAGAAACCTTTTCACCAAAAATTCCGAAAGGATGAAAAAGAAAAGAAAGGTATATACAAACTGTATCAAATGATTCACCCACAGCCTGTGGATCTTTTCACGAAATGATTAATCGGACGAGAATAAAGAGAGAGTCCCGTTCTGCATGTCAATGCCGACAACAATGAAATTTATAGTGAGAGGAAAATCCGTCGACTTTAAAAATCGTGAGGGTTCAAGTCCCTCTATCCCCAAAAAGCCTATTTGACTTCCCCGACCCTTTTGCTTATCCACCTTTTTGTTTTGTTAGAGGTTGAAAATTCCTGATGCACCCGCCCTATTCTATATTCTATTCGTATTTGATTCGTTTATAAATAGATCTGGGCAGAAATGCCTAATAGTATATAGAAATGAACATCTTTGAGAAAAAACCCCATTTGAACGAAATCAGTACCATTCCGCATACTGAAATTGACAAAGTTTTTTAAGATCCAAAAGCTTCTAGGACCTAGATAAAACCTTGTAACCTTCTTGCGTACTGTTAATTGACAAAGACCCCATCTTCTAATAATAATAAAATAAGGATGCTACATTGGGACTGGTCGGGATAGCTCAGCCGGTAGAGCAGAGGACTGAAAATCCTCGTGTCACCAGTTCAAATCTGGTTCCTGGCACATGATTAAATTGGTCGAGTTTTTTTCCATAAAACTATGCTATAATTGATATGAATCGGCATCCATATCATTTATAGCATAGTTTAAATAAAAATCCGTATTTTGATTCATCTTGACGAGATATACCCCATCTATAAAATAGATGGGTCGAATTAAATAGTTAATAGACAAGATTCAGTTCAGATCCAAATAAATAGAATTCTATACCCTTTCATTTCTTTGTATTTTTTTTCATATTTTATTTATTCATTCCTATCCACATAGCTTTCTAAAACTAAAATCTTCTAAGTAATGTGCATCATACAAAACGAAGTAAAACTTTATGATGCAGAACTCTTTTGGTTCATCCTATTGTTTTTATTTAGGCTCGTATGAAATAAGTATCTTACAAACCAAATAACTGGGATGTGAGAATCAATGAATTCCTAATTCTCCTTTTTGTTGTCTTTTTTTTGCCAGCCTATCGAGAATTCCCAAAAGAACTCCAAAATAGAAACGAGACTTCCTTTATTCTAGTTAATTTATTAATTTAGAACAGAACGCACAACCTTTGAATATTTTAAATTTTATAAGTGGAAAATT